TATTTTATATTAGAATATTTAGTACTAATTATTTTTCATAAATTTGGTATGGTTGGTTAGGTTAAAATTATGTTGTGAAATAAAATTAATGCTATATATAATTTAGAGCGGTTTACTTATATGGCGTTGATGATGGCTTTTATGTTCCTGTGTCTATAAAATAGGGTACTAGTTTGTAGGCCTTATTAGTATATTTTAATATTATTTAATTTAAAGTGGTGATATGCATTACTATAATATTATGCGCAGAATTTATGGGATTTTATATTAGAATATTTAGTACTAATTATTTTTCATAAATTTGGTATGGTTGGTTAGGTTAAAATTATGTTGTGAAATAAAATTAATGCTATATATATAATTTAGAGCGGTTTACTTATATGGCGTTGATGATGGCTTTTATGTTCCTGTGTCTATAAAATAGGGTACTAGTTTGTAGGCCTTATTAGTATATTTTAATATTATTTAATTTAAAGTGGTGATATGCATTACTATAATATTATGCGCAGAATTTATGGGGGGGGGTTCAGTCTCAGAAAATAGTTTTAATAAGAACGCTGGCTTTGGGCGTCGGTGGTGAGAGTTTAAATCTCTCTTTTCTGGGCGAAGTTTACTAAGGTTGCGAGTTTTGGGTAATTCCATGTGGCTTATTAATTTAGTACGTTTTGTAAATTTTATGGGGCGGTGTTGGGTTGTAGAAAAATTAGTGTGAGGTGGCTAACATATATTAAATTTGTTGGCTTATATGTTCTTAGGTCTTTCTTGGTTTCAGGGGTTTGACAAGAATAACAGGATCTATAGGGGGTAGGGGGGTAGGGGGGTTTGTCGTGTAAAAACCGGGGGCATAATAGCAGGTATAGTTGAATAAAGTAATGAGTATGTATGCACTTGAATTAATATAATGTAATTCTTAAGTAATGTCTTATAATAATTAATTGATATGCACTTATGCAAGCAAAAATGTTCTACCTTAATTTCCATTTGTATTTGCACTCTGAAATGTCAGATGAAAAGGAAAAGAAAAAAAGATACGTTATGCATTTAAAAGAACGCTCGGCTTGGTGGGTAACATAGACGTATGCATCACACCATTAATCAGATGCCAGTATAATTATCCGAGAAGGGAGTAAAACAGTTATGTTCCTGAAATAGGAACCAGATGCCAGTAATAATTCATATTGTGCTACCCCCACTATTATTGTCCCTGACCCTATCATGCGTGATATACCTTTATATATACTGGTTGGTGGTTTCTTACTACATTAAATATATTAAATTAAATGTTAGCTAGTCATTGCAAGGAAAAATTTGAGGTCAATTTTTTAGGGAATAATCTATTTCCCGGGTTCAAATAATTTTACTCTTATGATTTTTAATAGTATGCTTTTTGTATACCTTAGTATTTAGTACTTGCTTTATGTTCAAAAGAGATTATTGGTGATAATACATGAATGTACTAATACATTAATGTAATATTATGCATATTATATATTTAACCATGGGGGCTGGGCGCTAAGGAGGAATTTAACCTCCGATCTTCGGATTACAAGACCGATGCTTTTAAACTAAGCTATTAGAGCGAGCTTATTCTAGTGCTTTATTTTCTAGTCATCCTGCTAGGGGAATGAAAATGAGAAATAGTGTAAAATATAGCACTGATGCAATTTGTCCAATAATAATAAATGGGTGCTCTACTGGTATACCCCCAATTCATGTTAAAATTATTATATCTGCTACTAGGGTTCAGAAGAGGAGTTGAGTGATTGGGCGGAATGTGAGTCCTCGTTGTTTTGAGGTATGTAGGAGTGGCACTACTATTAGTACTAGAATTGAAAATAGTAAGGCAAGAACTCCTCCTAGTTTGTTGGGGATTGATCGAAGAATGGCGTAGGCAAATAAGAAGTATCATTCTGGTTTAATATGTGGAGGAGTAACTAAGGGGTTTGCGGGAGTGAAGTTTTCTGGGTCTCCTAGTAGGTTGGGGGAAAATAATGCTAGGAGTGTTAAGGCTATAAGCAGGATTACGAATCCGAGAAGGTCTTTGTATGTGAAATATGGGTGGAAGGAAATTTTATCTGCGTCTGAGTTTAATCCAATTGGGTTATTTGATCCGGTTTCGTGAAGGAATAGCAGGTGGAGAATGGTTGCAGCAGCAATAATAAAAGGTAATAGGAAGTGGAATGCAAAGAATCGTGTTAGTGTTGCATTGTCTACTGAGAAGCCGCCTCAAATTCATTGAACTAGTGCATTTCCTATATAAGGTACTGCAGATAATAGGTTTGTAATTACTGTAGCGCCTCAGAAGGATATTTGTCCTCATGGTAATACATAGCCGACGAATGCTGTTATTATAACTAGTAGTAGGAGAATTACGCCAATATTCCAGGTTTCTTTGTATAAGTATGATCCATAATATAGGCCTCGGGCAATATGTATATAGATGCAAATAAAGAAGAATGATGCTCCATTTGCGTGTATGTTGCGGATTAGTCAGCCGTAATTGACGTCTCGGCAAATGTGAGTTACTGATGAAAATGCGGTTGAAATGTCAGAGGTATAGTGTATGGCTAGGAATAATCCGGTTAAGATTTGTATAATTAAACATAATCCTAAAAGGGATCCAAAGTTTCATCATGCTGAAATATTAGATGGTGCTGGTAGATCAATTAGTGCATCGTTGGCGATTTTAATAAGGGGATGTGTTTTTCGTAGGCTTGCCATTAATGGTTCTTGTAGTTGAATTACAACGATGGTTCTTCAAGTCATTGGTCTCAGTTAAAGTCTGAGTAGGAATTATGACTTTTTTTATGTTTTTATTATTGATGGCCTTGGTTGCGGGTTTAGTTGCTGTTGCTTCTAATCCCACACCTTATTTTGCTGCGCTTGGGTTAGTAGTTGCGGCTGGGGTCGGGTGTGGGGTTTTGGTTGGTCATGGGGGTTCTTTTTTATCATTGGTTCTTTTTTTAATTTACTTGGGTGGGATGCTTGTGGTCTTTGCTTATTCAGCGGCTTTGGCTGCTGAGCCTTTTCCGGAGGCCTGAGGGAGTCGTTCTGTGTTGGGGTATGTTTTAGTCTATTTGCTTGGGGTTGGGTTAGTAGCGGGGGTTTTTTGAGGAGGTTGATATGAGGGTTCTTGAGTAGTTGTGGATGAATTAAATGAGTTTTCTGTTTTACGGGGGGATATTAGTGGTGTGGCTATTATATATTCATCTGGTGGGGGGATATTGGTTATTTGCGCTTGAGTGTTGCTTTTAACTTTGTTGGTTGTGTTGGAACTTACTCGGGGGTTGAGTCGTGGGGCTCTTCGGGCGGTTTAGAGAAGTGCTGGGATGGCGGCTATAGTTAGGGTTAGGAGAAAAATAGTTAGGTAAGTTTTGATTATTCCTCGTGCAATGTCATTTGTAATTTTTGTTATAACTGTTTGAGTTAATGTTAGGCCTTTTGGTCCGACAGCTTCGAGTCATGTTTTGTCAAGTTGGGTGGCAGTTGATTGTCCTAGTGCAAGTTTAAGTTTTGGGAGGAGTCGATGGGTGATTGCGGGGAAGAATCCAAGTAAGTTGGAGAAGTTATATATTGAAGTTGTTTGGGAAATTTTTATTTGTTTTCCGGTTATGTTGGCTAAGTCTATGGCTACTAGAAGACCAGTAATAGTTACTAGTAGGGCTGCTATTTTAAGGATGGTTGGTATCGTTATAATTGGTGTTTTTATTGGTAGGAAGTTGTGTGTAATAATAAATCCTGCGATGATGCTTCCTCAGGCGAGTCGTTTAATGGGGTTAATTACTAATGAGTTGTTTTCGTTGATGGGGGATAAGGGTAGGAATCGTGGGGTTCCTATAATTACAAAGTATGCTAATCGGAAGCTATAAACTGCAGTGAAGGATGTGGCTAATAATGTTAGGACTAGGGCTCAGGCGTTTAGGTAGGAGGTGTTTAGGGCTTCAATAATTATGTCTTTTGAGAAGAATCCTGCTAGGAATGGGGTTCCTGTCAGGGCTAGGCTGCCAATTGTGAAGTAGGTCGAGGTAGCGGGCATAATATTAAATAGTCCTCCTATTTTTCGGATATCTTGTTCGTCGTTTAGGCTGTGAATAATTGATCCCGAGCATAGGAATAATATGGCCTTGAAAAAAGCGTGTGTGCAGATGTGGAGAAATGCTAGTTGTGGTTGGTTAAGTCCAATTGTAACTATCATTAATCCTAGTTGGCTTGATGTTGAGAAGGCTACGACTTTTTTGATATCATTTTGGGTTAAAGCACAGGTGGCTGTAAATAGTGAGGTTAATGCTCCTAGGCAGAGGCAAATTGTTAGTGCTAATTCATTGTTCTCTATAAGGGGGTGAAGGCGAATTAGTAGAAAAATTCCTGCAACCACCATAGTGCTTGAGTGGAGTAGGGCAGATACTGGTGTAGGGCCTTCTATGGCGGACGGGAGTCATGGATGAAGGCCAAATTGGGCTGATTTTCCTGTGGCTGCTAGGGCAAGTCCTATTAAGGGAATTGTTATATTAAAGTCTTTTGATAGGGCGAAGATTTGTTGTATTTCTCAGGAGTTAAGATTTATTGCGAATCAGGCTATAGCTATAATTAGTCCAATATCTCCTACTCGGTTGTAAATAACAGCTTGTAGGGCTGCTGTATTAGCGTCTGTCCGCCCATGTCATCATCCGATGAGAAGAAATGATATAATTCCTACTCCTTCTCAGCCAATAAATAGTTGAAATATGTTATTGGCTGTAACTAGAATAATTATGGCTATTAGAAATATGAGTAAATATTTGAAGAAGCGGTGGATGTTTGGGTCGGAGTGTATATATCATAGTGCAAATTCTAGGATCGACCAAGTAACATATAGGGCAATTGGAATAAAGATTAGGGAGTAGTGGTCAAATTTGAAGCTGATGTTAATGTCGAATGTTTGAGTATTTATTCAGTGCCAATTTGTGATGATGCCTTCTGTTTTTAGGTTTAGAAAAATTATTAGTGGCAGGAGGCTAATAAAGAATGTGGAGCTAACGGCGGTTTTTGTTATTTTTGCTAGCTCAGATTTTTGCTGGTGAGGATTTAGTGTAGTCAGTAGCGGATATGTAAGGATGAGGAAAATTAGGAGCAGCGATGAGTGTATGGTTAGTGATATTTTAGCTTTTACTTGGATTTGCACCAAGAGTTTTTGGTTCCTAAGACCAATGGATGAGCTGTTATCCTTTAAAAGCCCAAGGGAGCCAAGGAGTTTAACCTTGGTTAATAAGGATTAGCAGTACTTATTATTTTTCATGCTTCCTTGGTGAATAAGGGGATTTTAACCCCTGTCTTTAAAATCACAATCTAATATTTTTATTAAACTATATTTACAGTAGCATAACCCTCATGTGAGTTCTGGTTTTGTTACTAAAAGAATGACAGGGGTTAGGTGTGTGGCTAGTAGTAGGTGTTCTCGGGTGTGGAATGGTTGAAGTCCTATAATATGGTGTGGTGTTGGGCCTCGTTGTGACATAAGAAATATGTACAAAGAGTATCCAGCTGTAATTAGTGTTCCCATTCCTGTTAATAAGATGGTTCATGGAGATCAATTAAATAAAGTTGTGATAATTATGAGTTCTCCTATTAAATTAGGTAGGGGTGGGAGTGCTATATTAGCAAGATTAGCAATAAATCATCATATTGCGGTTAATGGAAAAAGTACTTGGAATCCTCGGGCAAGAACCATAGTTCGGCTGTGGGTTCGTTCATATGCTGTATTAGCTAAGCAAAATAGTGCTGAGGATACTAGTCCGTGGGCAATTATTAAAATAATTGCTCCTGAGAATCCTCATGGGGTTTGGATTAAGATTCCTCCTGCCACTAATCCCATGTGACTTACAGATGAATAGGCAATTAGTGATTTTAGGTCTGTTTGTCGTAGGCAAATTAGGCCGGCTATAATGACCCCCCAGAGGGCTAAAATAATGAATGGGTAGGCTAATTGTTTTGATAATGGGTCTAGTATAATTATGATGCGTATTATTCCATATCCTCCTAGTTTTAGGAGGACTGCTGCAAGTACTATAGATCCTGCTACTGGGGCTTCTACATGTGCTTTTGGTAATCATAGGTGGACCCCATATAGGGGTATTTTGACTAAAAATGCGACTAGGCAGCCTACTCATCAGATCATGTGGCTTCATGAATTGAGTTGTAGTGGTTGTGAATAATGTATGGTTATTATTGATAGTGTTCCTGTGGATTGTTGAAGGAGGAGTAAAGCAACTAAGAGCGGGAGGGATCCTGCTAGGGTATAAAATAGGAAGTAGGTTCCCGCACTTAGGCGTTCGGTTTGATTTCCCCATCGGGTGATAATAATTAGGGTTGGGATAAGTGTAGCTTCAAATATAGTATAAAATAAAATAATTTCTGTGGCACTAAATGCTATAATTAGAAAGGCTTGTAGTGAGGCGAGGAGTATCATGTATAGACGCTGTCGGTTAATTGGCTCAGGTTTAATGTGGTTTTGGCTGGCTAAAATTATTAATGGTAATAATCAGCATGTTAACACTAGTAGGGGAATTGATAATTGGTCTGTGGCTATATACATATTAGTATAAGTTCATCCGGTTTCGGATGTTCATGTTATTCATGTCAGGCCAAGTAAGGCAATTGAGAGACTGTGAGTTGCGGTGGTTGTTCATAATCATTTTGAAGGAATTAATCAGATTATTGGAATTAATATAATTGTGGGAATTAATACTTTTAGCATTGTAGGAGGTTGAGGTTTTGTAGGCGGTCAGTTCCGTGGGTGCGAGTTGTGGCTACTAGCAATGCTAAGCCTGTGCTTGCTTCACAGGCGGAGAAGGCCAGGAGCAGTATAGGGGCTGTGGAGAATCCTGTAGATTCGAATTGTAGGGCCCATAGGGCTAGTGCAATAAATAGGGATAATATTATGCCTTCTAGGCAGAGGAGTGCGGAGAGTAAATGTGTGCGGTGGAATGCTAGTCCTATTAATCCTAAAATAAATGCGGAACTAAAACTAAATTGTACGGGTGTCATAAGGGGGTTGTGGAATTAAACCACAATCTTCTAAGTCGAATTCAGAGGTCTTGTCTTGGACTAACGCCCTATTCTGCTCATTCTAGGCCACCTTGGGTTCATTCATAAATTAATCCTAAGATTAATAAGGTTAGGACTGTTGTAGCTCAAAAGAGTGTTTCGGTGGGGCTGTGTAGTTGATCTCCTCAGGGGAGGGGGAGGAGAAGGGCAATTTCTAGATCAAATAATAGAAATAAGATTGCTACCAGAAAAAAGCGCAGGGAAAATGGTAATCGAGCAGATCCTAGTGGGTCAAATCCGCATTCGTAGGGGGATAATTTTTCTGCGTCCGGGCTTATTTGTGGTAATCAAAAAGATACGATTGCTAGGATTAGGGGTAGGGCTATTGTAATAACTAAAATAGTTGTAGTTAAATTCATTATCTTTCCTTGGAGTTTGACCAAGACTGTGTGATTGGAAGTCACTTGTACTAATTTTAATACTAGAAAGATTATGAGCCTCATCAGTAGATGGATACGTAAAGGAATAATCATACTACGTCAACAAAGTGTCAATATCAGGCAGCGGCTTCAAAGCCAAAGTGATGTTCAGATGTAAAGTGGTATTGAATTTGTCGGAGGAGACATACTGCTAGGAAGGATGATCCAATAATAACGTGTAGTCCGTGGAACCCTGTAGCTACAAAGAATGTTGAGCCATAAACTCCATCTGCAATTGTAAATGGTGCCTCGTAATATTCTATGGCTTGGAGTGCAGTAAAATATAGTCCTAGAATAATAGTTAATGCTAAGGATTGAATGGCTTGTTTTCGTCCTCCTTCTATGATGCTGTGGTGGGCTCATGTTACTGTAACTCCTGATGCTAATAGTACGGCTGTGTTGAGGAGTGGTACTTCAAAAGGGTCTAGTGGAATAATTCCTGTTGGGGGTCAGCATCCTCCGAGCTCTGGGGTTGGTGCCAGGCTTGAGTGGTAGAAAGCTCAGAAGAACCCGAGAAAGAAGAATACTTCAGAAGTAATAAATAGAATTATTCCGTATCGTAATCCTTTTTGTACTGGAGGTGTATGGTGGCCTTGGAAGGTCCCCTCTCGGATAATATCACGTCATCATTGATATATTGTGAGGAGAAGAAGAATTATTCCGAGGGTTATTAATGTTGTTGAGTGGAAGTGGAATCAGATTGCTAAGCCGGATGTTATTAGTAGAGCGGCAATGGCTCCGGTTAGGGGTCATGGGCTTGGGTCGACTATGTGGAAGGCATGTGCTTGGTGGGCCATTAGACGTTTTCTTGTAGATATAGACTTAGCAGAAGTACAAATACATAGGCTTGAATCATTGCAACTGCAACCTCTAATAGTGTTAGTAGGAAGAGTACGGTGACAGTTAAAATTGCTACTGTGGGTATTATAGGTAAGAGGACAAATACGGCTGTGGCAATAAGTTGGATTAGTAGGTGACCGGCGGTAAGGTTGGCTGTAAGTCGGACTCCTAGGGCTAATGGTCGAATGAATAGGCTAATTGTTTCAATAATAATAAGTACGGGGATTAGAGGGATGGGTGTTCCTTCTGGTAGTAGATGACCTAAGGCAACTGTTGGTTGATTCCGTATACCAATAATTACTGTGGCGAGTCAGAGTGGCACGGCAAATCCTATATTAAGTGACAGTTGTGTTGTGGGTGTGAAGGTATATGGGAGTAGGCCTAGCATGTTGATGGTAATTAAGAAGATTATTAAGGAGGCTAGTAAAAGTGCTCATTTATGTCCTCCTACATTTAAAGGTAATATTAACTGATTTGTAAATCGACTAATGAGCCATCCTTGGAGCGTAGTGAGTCGGTTATTAATTCATCGGGGTGATGGGGTGGGGTAGAGAGCTCATGGTAGTGCAATTGCAATAGCAATTAGTGGAATTCCTAGATATGACGGGCTTGCGAATTGGTCGAAAAAGCTTGCTATCATGGTCAGTCTCAGGATTCAGTTTTGTGCTTTTCAGCGCTTACTGGGGTTGGTTCATTTGGTAAAATATGATTTAGAATTTTAGTTGGGATAATGGCTAAGAAAATTAACCAGGAGAATATTAGGATTATAAATCAAGGGCTGGGGTTTAATTGTGGCATTTCACTAGGGGTGGTCGGGAATCACCAGTCTTTGGCTTAAAAGGCCAATGCTTTGTCCAGTATTTAGCTTCCTAGCGAGGCGTCTTCTAGTATTAGAGAGGATCAGTTTTCGAAGTGCTCTAGTGGGACTGCTTCTACTACAATTGGTATAAAGCTATGGTTAGCACCGCAGATTTCAGAGCATTGTCCGTAGAATACACCGGGGCGTGAGGTGATGAAGGCGGTTTGATTTAGTCGTCCTGGCACTGCGTCTATTTTTATACCTAAGGATGGGACAGTCCAGGAGTGTAATACGTCTTCAGCAGATACTAGGACTCGAATTGGAGACTCTATTGGGACAACTATTCGATGGTCAGTTTCTAGGAGTCGGAATTGTCCAGGGGTGAGGTCCTGAGTGGGAACTATATAAGAGTCAAAGCCTAAGTTCTCATAATCTGTATATTCGTAGCTTCAGTATCATTGGTGCCCTATTGCTTTAATTGTAAGGTGCGGGTCGTTGATTTCATCTATAAGGTATAGAATACGTAAAGAGGGCAGGGCAATTAAGACTAAAATTACAGCTGGTAAAATGGTTCATACAATTTCGATTTCTTGAGAATCTAAAATATATTTGTTGGTAAGTTTAGTTGAAGCTATTGCAATAATAATATATAATACTAAGGTACTAATTAGAAATACAATCATTAGTGCATGGTCGTGGAAGTGTAGAAGTTCTTCTATAACGGGTGATGCTGCGTCTTGGAATCCTAGTTGTGTTGGATGTGCCATTAAGTTGTGGGTTAAGACATGCGGGGTTTTAGTCCACGACTTCACCTTGACAAGGTGATATAATTTATTTTACTAATGTCTTTAGAAGGAAGTGACAGAGTGGTTATGTGGCTGGCTTGAAACCAGTGTATGGGGGTTCAATTCCTCCCTTTCTCGTTAATTTGATTGAATTTGGACGAATGCAGGTTCCTCATATGTGTGGTAAGGAGGAGGGCAGCCGTGAAGTCATTCTACGTTTGTCATAGTTATTTCTACGGATAATACTTCCCGTTTAGCGGTGAAGGCTTCTCATAGAATAAATAGGAATATAATTACTGCTACTAGGGAAATTAGTGATCCAATAGAAGATACTGTGTTTCATAGTGCATAGGCATCTGGATAATCGGAATATCGTCGTGGCATACCTGCTAAGCCTAGGAAGTGTTGTGGGAAGAATGTAAGGTTTACTCCAATAAATATTACTCCAAAGTGAATTTTTGTTCAGGCGTTGTGTAGGGTATATCCGGTTAATAGCGGGAATCAATGCACAAAGGCTGCTATAATGGCAAATACGGCACCTATTGATAATACATAGTGGAAGTGTGCAACTACGTAGTATGTGTCGTGGAGTACAATATCAAGTGATGAATTAGATAGAACAATTCCTGTGAGCCCTCCCACTGTAAATAGGAAAATGAACCCAAGGGCTCATAGTATTGGAGTTTCTCATTTAATTGATCCTCCGTGAAGTGTGGCTAGTCAGCTAAATACTTTTACACCTGTGGGAATGGCAATAATTATTGTTGCGGATGTAAAGTATGCACGGGTGTCTACGTCTATTCCAACGGTGAATATGTGATGGGCTCAAACAATGAAGCCTAGAAGGCCAATAGCTATCATGGCCCAAACCATTCCTATATAGCCGAAGGGTTCTTTTTTGCCCGAGTAATAGGCTACAACGTGGGAAATAATGCCAAACCCTGGGAGAATTAAAATATAGACTTCTGGGTGGCCGAAGAATCAGAATAGGTGTTGATAAAGAATTGGGTCTCCTCCTCCTGCTGGGTCAAAGAATGTGGTATTAAGGTTTCGATCTGTTAAAAGTATTGTAATTCCGGCAGCTAGTACTGGTAAGGATAAGAGAAGTAGTACGGCGGTTACAAGTACAGACCATACGAAGAGAGGTGTTTGGTATTGGGAGATGGCTGGGGGTTTTATATTAATGGTTGTAGTAATAAAATTGATGGCCCCTAAAATTGATGATACGCCTGCTAGATGTAGTGAAAAAATTGTTAAGTCTACTGATGCTCCTGCATGGGCTAGGTTGCCTGCGAGGGGCGGATAAACTGTTCACCCCGTCCCAGCCCCAGCTTCAACTCCAGAGGAGGCCAATAATAATAGGAATGATGGGGGTAGTAATCAGAAGCTTATATTATTTATTCGCGGGAATGCTATGTCGGGGGCTCCAATTATTAATGGTACGAGTCAGTTTCCAAACCCTCCGATCAGAATGGGTATAACTATAAAGAAAATTATTACAAAAGCGTGGGCAGTAACGATAACATTGTAGATTTGGTCATCGCCTAAAAGTGATCCGGGCTGGCTTAGTTCAGCCCGGATAAGAAGGCTTAAGGCGGTTCCTACTATTCCGGCTCAGGCACCGAATACAAGATAAAGGGTGCCAATGTCTTTGTGATTGGTAGAGAAAAATCAGCGTGTGATTGCCACAGGTAGGGTGGCCGAGTGATTAGGCGGTGGGTTGTAGCCCCGAAGACAGAGGTTCTAGTCCTCTCCCTACCACAGCCTTGTGGTGAGAAACACATTGGATTGCAAATCCGAAGACGCAGATTGATACTCTGCCGGGGCTTTTCCCGCCCTTTTTTTTGGCAGGGCGGGAAAAGTAGATGAATGCTCGCTGGTTTGAGCGCTTAGCTGTTAACTAAGAGTTTGTAGGATCGAGGCCTTCTCATCTAGTAAGGTCTTAATTTAATAAAAATATCTGAGTTGCATTCAGAATATGTGAGTTGGTATCTTGCAGATCTTATCAGGGACTAGAAGATTTTCACTTCTATTTAGAGCTTTGAAGGCTTTTGGTTTAATATTATCCTAAGTCCCTAGGTGGTTAGTATTAGGATGGTTGGGGTTATTGGTAATAGTCCTAGTGAAGTTACGGTAAGTAGGGCCAGTAGTAGGGAGGTTTGGGTTGTTTTAGTTCGTCAGGGGGTTGTTGAGTTAATTGTATTGGGGAAGATGGTTAGTGATATTGCGTAGCATAGTCGTAGGTAGAAGTATAGGCTAATTAAGGCTGTCAGGGCCATGGCTGTGGCAATCACAGGGAGATTTTGTTTTGCTAGTTCTTGTAAAATTAGTCATTTTGGTAGGAAGCCTGTGAGTGGGGGAAGGCCTCCTAGGGATAATAATACTAAGGCGGCGGTTAATGTTAAAGTTGGGTTTTTTGATCAGGTTGTTGTGAGTGTAATAATTTTGGTGGTAAATAATATTTTAAAGGTGAGGAATACTGCGGATGTTATAATAATATATGTTCCTAATGCTATTAAGGTTAGTTGGGGGGCGTGTTGAATAATAATAATTATTCATCCTATGTGTGCAATTGAGGAGTAGGCTAGAATTTTTCGTAGTTGGGTTTGGTTTAGTCCGCCTCATCCTCCTACTAGTGTGGATAAAATTCCTAATAGGGTTAGTAACAAAGGGTCGATGGTTTGGGCTGTTTGAATGATAAGTGCGAAGGGGGCGAGTTTTTGTCAGGTAGATAAAATTAATCCTGTTGTTAAATCTAATCCTTGTAGAACTTCTGGTATTCAAAAGTGTATTGGTGCTAGTCCAATTTTGAGTGCTAGGGCAGTTATGAACATAGTGCTGGCGATGGGGTTTGATAGGTCGTTGATGTTTCATTCTCCTGTTATTCAGGCGTTTGTTGTGCTTGCAAATAAAATTATTGCTGCTGCGGTGGCTTGGGTTAAAAAATATTTTGTGGCTGCTTCTACTGCACGGGGGTGGTGGTGTTGTGCTATTAGTGGTATAATTGCTAAGGTGTTAATTTCTAGTCCTATTCAGGCTAGTAGTCAGTGAGAGCTGGCGAAGGTTAGGGTGGTTCCTAGTCCTAGGCTAGATAATAGGATTGCAAGTACATATGGATTCATTGGCGGGGGAAGGGTTATAACCTTCATTTTCGGGGTATGGGCCCGAAAGCTTTGTTAGCTGACTCTACCTTAGGAAGTGGTGTAAAGGAAGCACCGAGAGTTTTGATCTCTTGGGTATGGGTTCAAGTCCCTTCTTTCTAGGAGCTGAGGGGATTTTAACCCCTGTAAATCACTCTATCAAAGTGGCCCTTGGGTGCTCAGGCACAGTTCCTTGGTTATAGTTGTGGGGGAAGTCCTGCTATTGCAATAGGTAAGGCGGTGTGTCATAGTACTAAGGCGAGAGTTAGGGGAAGGAAGTTTTTTCAGACTAAATGTATTAGTTGATCATATCGGAATCGTGGGTAGGAGGCTCGTACTCATAAGAATAGAATTGAGAGTAATGCAGCTTTAATTATGAGATTAATTGTTGTGAATTCTGGGGTGTTTGGGAAATGTGAGGCCCCTAGGAATAGTACGGCTGATAGGGTATTTATTAATAGAATATTAGCGTATTCGGCTAGGAAAAATAGGGCGAAGGGTCCTCCTGCATATTCTACGTTGAAGCCAGAAACTAATTCTGATTCACCTTCTGTGAGGTCAAATGGTGCTCGGTTTGTCTCAGCTAGTGTTGAGATGTATCATATTGTGGCTAAGGGTCAGGCGGGGACTAGTAATCAGATGCTTTCTTGGGTGATATTAAATGTTTGTAGGTTATATCCTCCGGAGAGGATAATTACTGAAAGGAGAATGAGCCCAAGGCTTACTTCATATGAAATTGTTTGGGCTACGGCTCGAAGGGCTCCAATTAGTGCATATTTTGAATTTGATGCTCAACCTGATCCCAAAATTGAATATACTGCGAGGCTGGATAGGGCTAAGATAAATAGGACTCCTAGGTTGAGGTCAATTACTGGGTGGGGTAATGGAATTGGTGCTCATAGAATTATGGCTAGGGTGAGTGCTAATATTGGGGTGGCTAGGAATAGGAATGGGGAAGATGTAGATGGGCGGACTGGTTCTTTAATAAATAGTTTTAATCCATCGGCGATGGGTTGAAGTAGTCCATAAGGTCCTACTACGTTGGGTCCTTTTCGTAGTTGTATATACCCTAGTACTTTTCGTTCAAGTAATGTCAGGAAGGCTACTGCTAGAAGGACGGGTACAATATATGCTAGGGGATTAATTAGGTGAGTTATTAGGGTGTTTAACATAAACTGGGGAGAGGATTTGAACCTCTGGTTAAAAGGGCTTAGGTCTTTTGCAATTTACCATGCTCTGCCACCCCAGTGTGTCCTTATTTTGGCCGGCTGGGGTTTTGGCCCTCCCTTTATTTTATTTATTTGTTTTCATAAATTAGGGGTGGGGCGTACTTTAAGCATGGGCCCCTCTTTTCCGATCCTTTCGTACTAGGAAAAGTAGCGTTACAGATAGAAACTGACCTGGATTACTCCGGTCTGAACTCAGATCACGTAGGACTTTAATCGTTGAACAAACGAACCTTAATAGCGGCTGCACCATTAGGATGTCCTGATCCAACATCGAGGTCGTAAACCCCCTCGTCGATATGGGCTCTGGGAGAGGATTGCGCTGTTATCCCTAGGGTAACTTGGTTCGTTGATCGGCTTTTATGGCCGGATCATGCTTGGTCAGATGTTCTGTGGCTTAGAGATGTCTCTCTTGGTTTTAGGAAAATTATCCCAGTCCACTTGGAGGTTTTGTTTTTCTCCGTGGTCGCCCCAACCGAAGGTAAATTTTTATGTCCTACAAAGTTTTTACTTTTTATTAAGTTGCTTGACGTGGTTAAATTTTGTACCTTAAGCTCCAAAGGGTCTTCTCGTCTTGTATTATTATACCCGCTTCTGCACGGATAGATCAATTTCACTGACTTGAAAGGGGAGACAGTTAAGCCTTCGTTTGGCCATTCATACAGGTCTCTATTTAAGAGACAAGTGATTGCGCTACCTTTGCACGGTCAGAATACCGCGGCCGTTGAACTTGTAGTCACTGGGCAGGCTGGACCTCCTATGTGTGGTGTATTGCAGGAGGCGATGTTTTTGGTAAACAGGCGGGGCTTGTGTTTGCCGAGTTCCTTCCTTTTCTTTTAGTCTTTCCTATCGGGGCACTCCAGTGTGGGGGTAACGATTGTTGAATTGTGGGTTTTTCTTGATTTTTTTGTAAATCACATTGCTCTCTTGGGTTGGGTTCGTTAGTTGCCAATGGTTGGTCCGATTTGGCTTACACTTGTGCTAGGAGAAGAGTGGGTCTTCTTGTTACTCATTTTAGCATAATTTCTTCCATGTGGGCATGGGTTAGTCTAATAGTGTTTAGGGGAGTGAGATTTTTTATCTGAATAATAAACTTTTTTCTGTCCGAGCTTTAACGCTTTCTGCTTAGGTGGCTGCTTTTAGGCCCACTAGAACAGTATGTTTTATATATTATGATCTTTATCTTCCCTGATAAGTTGTATCCTTTGCTAAAAGGGGCTGTACCCCTTTACTAACTCCTCGTGTCTTTCTCTTATATTCTGGTATAATGTGTTTGTTTGAATTTGAGGTGTGGCGAGGCTGAACTTTTATTCATTTCTTAGGCAACCAGCTATCACCAGGTTCGGTAGGTCTGTCACTTCTACCCGGAGATCTTCCCACTCTTTTGCCACAGAGACGGGTTGGCCCTAGTAGGCTGTCTCGGGGTAGCTCACCTGGTTTCGGGGTTTCAAACTAAAGGTCTCTTTGCTTGTATTTACTGGCTAAATCATGATGCAAAAGGTACAAGGTTTAGTCTTTGCTTTTTGGTGCTTATATGAATTATTTCATTTCTCTTTCAGCTTTCCCTTGCGGTACTGTTTCTATTGCTTTAAATTGAACCTTTTCTGTCTCCCATACTCAGGTAAAAGAATGGTTTATTTTTTGGTATTTGGCTTATTTTATTTTATTTATACTGTTTAATTATTCTGGTGGGTGAGCTAGCTGTTTGGCTCAGGGTGATCCAGCTTTCATGGATGTCTTCTCGGTGTAAGTGAGATGCTTAAATAACTCAGCCACGCCCTGGGTTTAATCCAAGTGCACCTTCCGGTACACTTACCGTGTTACGACTTGTCTCCCCTTGTCGGTACTATTTTATTAGGTATTTTTGGTGCATTTTGACAGGGGAGAGTGACGGGCGGTGTGTGCGCGTCTCAGAGCCGGGTTCAAAGGGACTCTCTATTTCCCTTTTACTACTAAATCCTCCTTCAAGCATTAATTTCATAGTGCATATTCGTAGTATTCTGTGATAGAAAATGTAGCCCATTTCTTTCCACTTCATGCGCTACACCTCGACCTGACGTTTTGGGTTGTACCCATTTTGCTTACTTTTGTTACCTTCACAGGGTAAGCTGGCGACGGCGGTATATAGGCTGGGATGGCTAAGAGTGGTGAGGTTTAACGGGGGTTATCAGTTCTAGAACAGGCTCCTCTAGGGGGTCTGAGACACCGTCAAGTCCTTTGGGTTTTAAGCTAATGCTTGTAATACCCTGGCGGACATCTAATTGTAGGTGGATGTCTAAGTTTACGACTGAGCATAGTAGGGTATCTAATCCTAGTTTGTTTCTCAGCTTTCGTGGGGTCAGGCGGAATTAAAGCTACTTTCGTGTTGGGGTTTCGGACATCTAGAAGCGTGTGACGGCCAAAGAGCCATTTGGCTTTATTTAATTACTTGTTCTTAACCACCCTTTACGCCGTTAGATTATCAACTAGGGCCTCTCGTCTAACCGCGGTGGCTGGCACGAGTTTTACCGGCTCTCTTAGCACTAACTGAGTCAAGTTTTCACTTATGGCTTAATATTTATCACTGCTGAATTCCCTTGGGGGTGTGGCTAGGCTAGGCGTCTTGGGCTAATACTTGTGCCTGATGCCTGCTCCTCTTCCTCGGGTGGGAGGTTAAGGGCGTACTCACTGGGCTGCGGAGACTTGCATGTGTAAGTTGTGTTAGAGCTGATAATAAGGTTGGGACCATACCTTTGTGCACGCGGGGTCATTTAAGACTCATCTTAGCATCTTCAGTGCTATGCTTTATATTAAGCTACGCTGGC